AGGATTCATACTATCTTTCTTCCGAATACTGATTACCAAGAATTTGAACAAAAAGCGTATACGGTTAATAAAAAACCATTATCAACAGAAATTGACGAGTTCGTAACTTTAATCAATGAATTTGGTAACGAACCAAAATCGAGTTTAAATTTGAAAGGCCTTTCTTTATTTTCAGACCAAGAACAGGGAAGAGCGAATTCAGAAAAAAGAATGAAATTTGTAAAATTTGTATTCAATTCAATTGATCCTAATGAGATAAAATCGGGAAAAAAATTGATTGGAATAAAAGAAATCAGTAAAAAAGTACCCCGCTGGTCACATAAATTAATCACTGAATTGGACCAACAAATGGGGGAATTTCAAGATCGCGTATCAATGGATCATCAACTTCGTTCAAGAAAAGCCAAACGTGTAGTTATTTTTACTGACAACAACGCAACTAACGATCCTGAGGAGGAAGTGGCTTTAATAAGCTATTCGCAACAATCAGATTTTCGGCGAGGTATAATTAAAGGCTCTATGCGTGCTCAAAGGCGCAAAACATTTATTTCGAAACTATTTCAAGCAAATGTACATTCCCCCCTTTTTATCGACAGAATAACCCCCCTCCGTCTTTTTTCTTTTGATATCTCTGAACTGATTAAACCAATTTTTGAACTGATTAAACCAATTTTTGAACTGATTAAACCAATTTTTCGAAATTGGACAGGTAAAAAGGGAGAATTCAAGATTCTAGAGTCTAGAGAAGAACAAACAAAAAGCGAAGAGAAAAAAGAAAAGGACAAAAAAGAGGAGAACAAAAGAAAGGAAAAAGCACGGATAGCGATCGCAGAAGCCTGGGATAACATTCCTTTTGCGCAAATAATAAGAGGTTACATGTTAATAACTCAATCAATTCTTCGAAAATATATTCTATTACCTTCATTGATAATAGCCAAAAATATCGGGCGTATGTTATTCTTGCAACGTCCTGAATGGTCCGAAGATTTGCAGGAATGGAATAGAGAAATGCAGATTAAATGTACTTATAATGGTGTTCAATTATCAGAAACAGAATTTCCCAAAGATTGGTTGAGAGACGGGATTCAGATCAAAATTTTATTTCCTTTTTGTCTGAAACCTTGGCATATATCTAAACTGTATCCCTCCCGCGGAGAGCTAATGAAAAAGAAAAAACAAAAAGATGATTTTTGTTTTTTAACAGTTTGGGGAATGGAAGCCGAACTTCCCTTTGGTTCTCCCCGAAAGCGCCCTTCCTTTTTTGAGCCCATTTTTAAGGAACTCGAAAAAAAAATTGCAAAATTCAAAAAGAAATATTTTAGAACTCTAAAAATTTTAAAAAGAAAAACAAAATTATTTAGAAGAGTTTCAAAAGAAACCAAAAAATGGCTTATCAAAAGTATTGGATTTCTAAAAAAAATAAAAAAAGAACTTTCAAAAATAAATCCAATTGTATTATTTAGATTCAAAGAAATATCTGAATCGAATGAAACGAAAAAAGAAAAAGATTATCTAATTAGTAATCAAATAATTAACGAATCATTTAGTCAAATTGAATCTGGAAATTGGCCAAATTCTTCACTGATAGAAAAAAAAATGAAGGATTTGACTGATAGAACAAGTATAATAAAAAATCAAATAGAAAGAATTACAAAAGAGAAAAAGAAAGTAACTCCAGAAATAGACATTAGGTCTAATAAAACAAATAATATTAAAAAATTCGAATCGCCAAAAAATTTTTTCCAAATATTAAAAAGCAGAAATACTCAAGTAATAAGGAAATTCCATTATTTTCGAAAATTATTCATTCAAAGATTATACATCGATCTATTTTTATCTATCATTAATATTCCTAGAATTACTATACAACTCTTTCTTGAATCAACAAACAAATTGATTGAGAAATCCATTTCCAATAATGAAATAAATCAAGAAAAAATTAATAATAAAAAAAAAATTCACTTTATTTCGACTATAAAAAAGTCACTTTATAATATTAGTAAGAAAAATTCACATATTTTTTATGATTTATCCTACTTGTCACAAGCATATGTATTTTACAAATTATCACAAACCCAAGTTATTAATTTGTTTAAATTTAGATCTGTTCTTCAATATAACACAACGTCTTGTTTCCTTAAGACTAAAATAAAGGACTATTTTAGAACACTAGGAATATTTCATTCGGAATTAAAACATAAGAAACTTCAGAGTTATAGAATCAATCAATGGAAAAACTGGTTAAGACGGCATTATCAATACGATTTATCTCAGATTAGATGGTCTAAATTAATGCCAAAAAAATGGCGAACTAGGGTTAATCAAAGTTGTATGACTCAAAATAAAAATAGAAACTTAAACAAATGGAATTCATATGAAAAAGACCAATTAATTCATTACAAAAAAGAAAATGATTCGGAACTCTATTCATTATCAAATCAAAAAGATAATTTTAAAAAATGGTATAGATATGATCTTTTAGCATATAAATCGATTAATTATGAAAATAAAAGTGACTCATTTAGTTCTAGATTACCCTTTCAAGTAAAGAAGAACTTCGAAATTTCGTATAATTCCAACCCGTCCAAACACAACTTTGTTAATATGCCCGGCAATCTTCATATCAATAATTATCTAAGAAAAGGCAATATTCTAGATATAGAAAGAAATCTAGATAGAAAATATTTTGATTGGAAAATTATCCATTTTTCTCTTAGACAAAAAGGAGATATTGAGGCCTGGGTTAAGATCGATACCAACAGTAATCCAAATACTAAAATTGGTATTAATAATTATCAAATAATTGATAAAATTGAGAAAAAAGGGGTTTTTTATCTTACAACTCATCAAAATCCAGAAAAAACTCAAAAAAATTCGAAAAAAGTCTTTTTTGATTGGATGGGAATGAATCAAAAAATATTTAATCGTCCCATATTGAATCTGGAATTTTGGTTCTTCCCAGAATTTGTACTACTTTATAATGTCTATAAAATAAAACCGTGGATTATACCAAGCAAATTCCTTCTGTTAAATTTGAATACAAATGAAAATGTTAGTTACAATAAAAACCAAAAACAAAACTTTTTTATACCATCAAATAAAAAAATAAAGAATCGAATTCAAGAAGCAAAAGAACCCGCAAGTCAAAGAGAGTATGGATCAGATATAGAAAACAAAGAAAATCTGGACCCTGTTTTCTCAAAACATCAAAACGATCTTGAAAAAGATTACGTGGAATCAGACACAAAAAAGGGTAAAAATAAAAAACAATACAAAAGCAACACGGAAGCAGAACTAGATTTGTTCTTGAAACGTTATTTGCTTTTTCAATTAAGATGGAACGATGCTTTGAATCAAAGAATGATCGAAAATATCAAGGTATATTGTCTCCTGCTTCGACTGATAAATCCAACCAAAATTACTATATCGTCAATTCAAAGGAGAGAAATGAGTTTGGATATAATGCTGATTCAGGCAAATTTACCGCTTACAGACTTGATGAAGAAGGGGGTATTGATTATCGAACCTATTCGGTTGTCTGTAAAAAATAATGGACAATTTCTTATGTATCAAACCATAGGTATTTCATTGGTTCATAAAAGTAAACACCAAACTAATCAAAGATACCGAGAACAAAGATATGTTGATAAAAAGAATTTTGACGAATTCATTCTGCAACCTCAAACTCAAAGAATAAATACCGAAAAAAATCATTTTGATTTGCTTGTTCCTGAAAATATTTTATGGTCTAGACGTCGTAGAGAATTGAGAATTCGAAGTTTTTTTAATTCTTTGAATTGGAATGGCGTCGATAGAAATTCAGTATTTTGCAACGAAACCAATGTAAAAAACTGGAATCAATTTTTGGATGAAAGGAAACCCCTTTATAAAGATAAAAATGAATTAATTAAATTTAAGTTCTTTCTTTGGCCTAATTATCGATTAGAAGATTTAGCTTGTATGAATCGTTATTGGTTTGATACCAATAATGGTAGCCGTTTCAGTATCTTAAGAATACATATGTATCCACGATTGAAAATCAATTGATAGTACTATATACCCTGTCTCGTATAGAGTATCTGAAAGCAAACAAATGCACACATGCCTTGTTTTACATCTCATTCGAATCTAATTCGAGTAGACGATACTAAATCAATAAAATAAGGTATCGATTAGATCTAGAACTGAATCAACAGAATCTTTTTCATTTTAGGATTTTAGGTTTCAATTATTCGCTTTTGTGAATGAAAAAAACGTACCTACCACCTTTTTGGATTCCTATCTGAATCAAATTTAAAATTTGATTAATTTATTGGAATTGATAAAATTAGAGGTTGATAAAGAAATTAAGTCTATATACCACGTTCAAATTACTGGCATTATTATTACTGATCAATAAAATTCAAAAAATCCATATCTGTAAAATAAAGAAAGGGGAAATTCATTTATGGTAAAAAATTCTGTCATTTCAGTTATTTCTCAAGAAGAAAAGAAAGGATCTGTTGAATTTCAAGTATTCAATTTCACCAATAAGATACGGAGACTTACTTCACATTTAGAATTGCACAAAAAAGACTATTTATCTCAGAGAGGTTTGAAGAAAATTTTGGGAAAACGTCAACGACTGCTAGCTTATTTGGCAAAAAAAAATAGAGTACGTTATAAAGAATTAATTAATCAGTTGGACATTCGAGAGACAAAAACTCGTTAATTTGATTAAATTAATTTGAAGAGTTATTTCATTTTCACTTATATGTTTCGATTAAATTTTGATGAACTTCTTTTCACTTTCAGTAATTCATGGAAGAATGAATCGTTAAAAAACTTATGACTGCAACAACTACAAGAAAAGACCTCATGATAGTCAATATGGGGCCTCAGCACCCATCAATGCACGGTGTTCTTCGACTCATCGTTACTCTAGATGGTGAAGATGTTGTCGACTGCGAACCAATATTGGGTTATTTGCATAGAGGGATGGAGAAAATTGCGGAAAACCGAACAATTATACAATATTTGCCTTATGTAACACGTTGGGATTATTTAGCTACTATGTTCACAGAAGCAATAACCATAAATGGACCCGAACAATTAGGCAATATTCAAGTACCTAAAAGGGCTAGCTATATCAGAGTCATTATGTTGGAGTTGAGTCGGATAGCTTCTCATTTATTATGGCTCGGTCCTTTTATGGCGGATATTGGTGCGCAGACCCCTTTCTTCTATATTTTTCGAGAAAGAGAATTGATATATGACCTATTCGAAGCGGCCACCGGTATGCGAATGATGCATAATTATTTTCGTATTGGAGGAGTGGCTGCCGATCTACCCTATGGCTGGATAGATAAATGTTTGGATTTTTGTGATTATTTTTTAACAGGGGTTGCTGAGTATCAAAAACTTATTACCGGGAATCCCATTTTTTTAGAACGAGTTGAAGGCATAGGCATTATTGGGCGAGACGAGGCATTAAATTGGGGTTTATCGGGACCAATGCTACGAGCTTCCGGAATAGAATGGGATCTTCGTAAAGTTGATCAGTATGAGTCTTACGACGAATTTGATTGGCAGGTTCAATGGCAACGAGAAGGGGATTCATTAGCTCGTTATTTAGTACGAATCAGTGAAATGACAGAATCCATAAAGATTATTCAACAGGCTCTGGAAGGAATTCCAGGAGGGCCTTACGAAAATTTAGAAATCCGACGTTTTGACAGATTAAAAGATCCTGAATGGAATGATTTTGAATATCGGTTTATTAGTAAAAAACCTTCTCCAACTTTTGAATTGTCGAAACAAGAACTTTATGTGAGAGTTGAAGCCCCAAAAGGAGAATTGGGAATTTTTCTGATAGGAGATCAGAGCGTTTTTCCTTGGAGATGGAAAATTCGCCCACCAGGTTTTATCAATTTGCAAATTCTTCCTCAGTTAGTTAAAAGAATGAAATTGGCTGATATTATGACAATACTAGGTAGCATAGATATCATTATGGGAGAAGTTGATCGTTGAAATGATAATTGATACAACAGAAATAGAGACTATCAATTCTTTTTCCAAATTGGAATCCTTAAAAGAAGTCTATGGGATCATATGGATGCTTGTCCCTATTTTGACTCTTGTATTAGGAATCACAATAGGTGTACTAGTAATTGTTTGGTTAGAAAGAGAAATATCTGCAGGAATACAACAACGTATCGGACCTGAATATGCCGGCCCTTTAGGAATTCTTCAAGCTCTAGCAGATGGGACAAAACTACTTTTGAAAGAGAACCTTATTCCATCTACAGGAGATACTCGTTTATTCAGTATCGGACCATCCATAGCAGTAATATCTATCTTTCTAAGTTATTCAGTAATTCCTTTTAGTGATCACCTTGTTCTAGCCGATCTTAGTATTGGTGTTTTTTTATGGATTGCCATTTCAAGTATTGCTCCCGTTGGACTTCTTATGTCGGGGTATGGATCAAATAATAAATATTCCTTTTTAGGTGGTCTACGGGCAGCTGCTCAATCAATTAGTTATGAAATACCATTAGCTCTATGTGTGTTATCAATATCTCTACGTGTGATTCGGTGAGACCTAAAATTTATCCAAATTCTTTTCTTTCTAGAAACAAGGATAAAAAGATTTGATTGACTATATATATTTTTACTTTTCTTCAGCATTTGAGTTGATGAGCTAAACCAGATAGTTATATGAGTGAAAGAAAACGGCTTCTAAATTTGCAGTAAAAGTTGAGTCTCATTTCCTATGTACAAGAACCAAATGGTGAAAAAAGTAAACATAAGCAATAGAGATTGTTTACCCCAAGATTCGTGAATTGTCATGATAACTTGAAGCGGGTTCAAAAGATCAACTGTATGGAGTTTTTACTGTCTATTACCATAGATGGATTTCCACAACGGGAGGTTTTTTTGAAAGAAAAAATAAGTGGATGGTTAGGAAGACCAAGATACACAAAGGATTAGTAATTGAGATTATGTAAGTTATCCAAGAGGATATTTCTGTACATAAAAGGAATTCAAATTGGGGCTTTACGTTCGTAGAAATGATCAAGAAGTACTCCCCATGATTCTGATCCAGAGTATGTTCCTATCCACTGAGTAAGTAAATAACTATCAAGAACGAAGTAATCTTTTACTTTGGTTAAAGGCCCTTTTTCTGAGAAAGGAGAATAGGAATGAAATAAAATGAATCGAAATAGAAAAAAAAAAAGAATCTAATTGCAAAAGCAAAAAGGAGGGATGTCTTTGTTTTTTTCTTCCTTTTTTCTTTTTTTGTTTTTATTCTTTCTTTCCTATAATTCAATTTTGATTTCTATTTAGAGAGATAAAATTTTTGTCATGATTCATGAACTAATGGACTCTCTAATTTTTTTCGTAATTGAAAATTCGAGGTTGAAATGTATATGTGATATTGCTATAAAGCACATTTTTTTATTTTATTTAATGATAAGGTTATTAATCAACAAAGCAAAATTAAAATTCTTAAAAGATGAG